TTCTACGAATAGCCCTTAATGCTGCATCTCGTCCGAGACCGGGGCCTTTTATCATGACTTCGGCTCGTTGCATACCTTGATCCACTACCGTCCGAATAGCATTTCCTGCTGCGGTTTGTGCCGCAAAGGGTGTCCCTCTTCTTGTACCCTTGAATCCACAAGTACCGGCGGAGGACCAAGAAATTACCCGGCCTCGTACATCTGTAACAGTCACAATGGTATTGTTGAAACTTGCTTGAACATGAATAACCCCTTTTGGTATTCTACGCGCACTCTTACGTAAACCAATACGCCCATTCCTACGTGAACCGATTCTGGGTGCGGGTTTTGCCATATTTTATCGTCTCATAAATATAAGTCAGAGGTATATGGATATATCCATTTCATGCCAAAACGGATCTTTTCCGCTTTTTTTTATTTGTATATTGGGTCCCTTAGGGAGTCTCTTTTATTTTATAAAGATTATCCTTGTCTTTGTTTATGTCTCGGGTTGGAACAAATTACTATAATTCGTCCCCGTCTACGGATCAGTCTACATTTTTCACAAATTTTACGAATGGAGGCCCTTATTTTCATATTTGTCATTCCTTAACTGAATTTCAAATTTACTTATTTGAAGAAAATTAGTTTCTGGAAATTTGAAACTTTCGAATTGTATCCCTCCGAAAGGAATATTGAAGTTGAAAAAAGAACCACCTAATCGTTTGAATCCTTGTTTCGGAGTCTAGAAACTATATGCCCTTTGGTTGAATCATAATGACTTCTTTCGATTTTTACTCTATCTTCCGTTGGTATACGTATAAAACTACGTTGAATCCTTCCTGAACCATAACCTAGAATCCGATCTTCATTATCTAAATGAATCCGAAGCATACCATTCGGAAGTGATTCAGGAATTAAACTTTCATGAATCCAGTTTTCTTTTTTCATTCGCGGTAAAACCTCCTTGAAGTATTAACTAATGTAAGAGGAGAGTGAGAATAGAAACCCGTTCTTTATCTTTTTTTTTTTTCACAAATAGTAAAGTTCCATATCTTAATTTGGATATAAGAAAGCTTACCATATATAACACAAAATTTCTCCGCCGATTCCTTCTAGTCGGGCCTCTCGGTCCGTCATTATACCCCGAGAGGTAGAAAGAATTACAATCCCCATACCACCTAAAATTCTAGGAATTCGTTGATAACTAGAATAGATTCGTAGACCGGGTCGACTGATCCGTTTTAAATTTAAAACAGTTTTACATGGACCTTTCCTATTCCTTCTATGCCGTAGGGTTAAAACCAAAAAATATTTGTTGTTTTCCTGATGTTTCCTCACATTTTCAATAAAACCTTCTCTTAACAGTATTTTAACAAGGTTTTCGGTGATGTTAGTAGATGGTATTCGAACTGTTCCTTTTCTATTCATGTCAGCATTGCGTATAGAAGTTATTATATCAGCAATAGTGTCTTTACCCATGATAAATTAAAATTATTGTTACCCCCGAACTTTGATATAATCAACATGCTTTTTTCTTTCTATTTTATGAATTGTTAAAGATATATGCGTGAGACAAATTTACTAATTAATCTAGTTTACTCTATTCATATTTTATTCAAATGCTATAATAGCATTAGAGTCTCCGTTTTATTAGACTTATAATACTTCAGGTGCTAATGAAACTATTTTAGTGAAATTTAACTGTCTCAATTCCCGTGCGATCGCACCAAAAATTCTAGTTCCTTTGGGATTTCCTTCTTGATCAATAACAACCGCAGCATTGTCATCATATCGTAGTATCATACCGTTGTCACGTTTGAGTTCTTTACAAGTACGTACAATCACAGCTCTGATCACTTCGGATTTTTCTAGAGGTGTATTTGGTATTGCTTCCTTGATTACAGCAACAATAACGTCACCAATATGAGCATATCGTCGATTACTAGCTCCTATGATTCGAATACACATTAATTGTCGGGCCCCGCTGTTATCCGCTACATTTAAGTGGGTTTGAGGTTGAATCATATCATTTTTTTTTTATTTGCTCTTTCACTGCGAAGGGGCTAAGTAAAAAAAGAAATATTGTTTGTCCAAAACAAAAAAAAAAGAAACCTATAATTTTGTTTTTTTTTTTCATTCAAAAGATTTCTTTTCTTTGGTTATACATTCTTATCCCGAAATAATGAATTGCGTTCGTATAGGCATTTTGGATGCCGCTATTGAAATAGCCTTTCTGGCTACATTTTCTGCTACTCCACCCATTTCATAAAGTATTCTACCCGGTTTAACGATAGCTACCCAATATTCGGGAGATCCTTTACCGGAACCCATACGCGTTTCCGCGGGTCTTACTGTAACAGGTTTGTCTGGAAATATACGTACCCATATTTTTCCGCCGCGGCGTACGTTTCGTGTCATTGCTCGCCGCCCTGCTTCTATTTGTCTAGACGTGATCCACGCGGGTTCAAGTGCCTGAAGAGCATATCTACCAAAGCAAATACGATTACCTCGATAAGATATTCCTTTCATTCTTCCTCTATGTTGTTTACGGAACCTGGCTCTTTTGGGGTTATAGTTGATGGTTCTTTTTCAATTTCAATTCCATCTCTACTACAGAACCGGACATGAGAGTTTCTTCTCATCCAGCTCCTCGCGAATGAAAAATAACAATTATAACATGGTATACATGTATTTAATGAATAATATACTGAATCGTGGGAGTCTTTGAGATTTTATCTAATATCTAATCTATTACAAATTTGTATATCTTGTTTTGATAGTTTATATAAAAAAAACTAAACATGTATTCAATTTCTATTTATTTATAGTTATAGATAATTATTTTATAGATTAGTTAGAGATAATAGATAATAATAATAGAATTTCGTTTTATTATAACGAGTATTTATTTTGTTTTGTCTTTTTTATTATCATATTATATTGGATCTATCAAAATTTAGAAATCCAATAAAATAAAAACTTTCGCGGGCGAATATTTACTCTTTCCATATCTATTTCAGTTGTAGGGTTATCCTATGACATGGCCTCTCAGAATAAAAGTGGATTGGTCCCGGGTTCGTTTCGCCATCCTACCCAATGAATTATTAGGATTCGTTTTCAATAGAATCTTCTGCATCCACGGGTTCCGTCGTTCCCATCGCTTCGCGATTAATGGTTAGGCCTGAATTCTACAGCGGAGCTCCTAATGAAAATGAAATGTGTTATTGAGTCAATTTTCTCAGTCTTTGTGGACCCAGGGCTCTTGACTTTTTTTGTTCTATGAACAAATTCATCGAATTATAGATCAATCAAATTAGTATTGATGCTTTATTACGCTATCCTTTATAAGATCGCTCAGAGACCTTACATATTGGAATCATATAGCATTAGTATTCTTTTTCTCTCTTTCTCTCACCCTTCCATTTATCTGCATTCTTTTTGTTATTGCTTCACAACTTAAAATCAGATTGGTTTTTATTTTTTTGCTTGTTTATGCAAACAAAAATTCAGTTGCTACAATGATATGATCAATATATCATATCGTGACTAGTTCTTTAGATCCAGATAATATGAAGCGGTGAGTTGGTTATTAGTTCGATAGTTATTAGTTCATACTATGGGCCAGTCCGTTTTTTTGACTACTAACCCTACAAAAACCAACGAGTCACACACTAAGCATAGCAATTATATCAATATAAAAAAATGAATTGAATTTTTATTCAACCTTATAGAATTGCCCATTTTTTTTTTTGATTTAACAGAAAAAGAATGAAAGAGTTTGTCATTTTTTGCTTTTTTATTTCCGATAGAACGTAAAGACAAGTCAAATAAAGGCTTAGGCTTCCTCGTCTACAAATATCCAAATTTTGATGCCTAATACCCCATAGATAGTTCCAACTGCATAGGAACAATAATCAATTTTAGCTCGAATGGTTTGTAGAGGAACTCTACCCTCTCTGATCCATTCGACACGCGCAATCTCTTTTCCGTCGATACGTCCTGCAATTTGTACTTGAATTCCTTTTGTACCTGCTTGTTCAGTTAATTCAATAGCCTTTTTCATTGCTTTTCGAAATGAAACCCTATTCTTTAATTGTCCGGCTATAAATTCGGCGAGAATATTAGGGTGTCCATAAGGGTTTGTAATTCTTGTAAGAGCAATGTTGAGTTTTCGGTTTACACAATTAATTTCTTTTTGTACATCTATCTGCAATTCTTCGATTCTTCGAGGCCCACCTTTACCTTCTAGTAATAATTTTGGGAATCCCATATAGATTATGACCTGAATCAAATCGATTCTTTTTTGAATCTTTATGCATGCAATTCCCTCAACACCAGAGGATATTTGAATATTTTTTTGTACATAATTATTGATCCAATCTCGGATTTTTTGATCTTCTTGTAGCCCTTCGGAATAATTTTGTGGTTGTGCAAACCAAAGAGAATGATGACCTTGGGTTGCACCAAGTCTGAAACCAAGTGGATTTATTTTTTGTCCCATAATCTCCCAATACTATATATATCATGACACGTCATATCCGTGTACTTACTTATTTTTATTTCTCCATACGTTGCCTTTGAAGTATAATATGGCGTATTTGGCTCCTTTATACTTCCTTTTTTATACTTCCTTTACAGATATATCTTTTAATCCAATAGTTATATGAAAAACGGGTCTTTTTATCGGATAACTACGCCCTCGAGCTCTAGGTTTTCATTTTTTCACAGTAGTACCCCTTCACGACTTCCGCTTTGCTAATGATTAAACTTGCTTCGTTTAAACCGACATTGTGAATAGCATTTGTTGCTGCAGAATAAACCAATTTAAAAATTGGATAACCCACTCGATAAGGCATAAGTTCGAGTCTCATACGTCTATCTTCGTATAAACGTCCACAAATCTGATCAATTTCAATTACTCTTTCTGCTTTATTAGCAGACATACATATATGTTTACTTAAAGCGCATATATATTTCGGTATATGGATTCTTCTTTATCATAAGATTTGCCTCTCGCT